ATGGAATCAAAAATGTTTCCACGACTCTACCCCCCGGCCAATCCTGTTCCACTTAATCCCTTTTTCATGGCCACATATCTTTACGGCTAAGGAATGGGAAATCTTTCTCCTGTTACATGAATCAAATGTTTCATTTCATCCGGGAAAAGCCATCCCTTTCTCGACATTGTCTTTGTTATTTGATCCAATAGCGTTCCGTTAGATAGGAACAGATTTGATAAATACTGATAACTCTCGGATAGAGTATTAGAAAGGAAAGATCCATTAGATAATGGACTATTGCTTCTAAGCCATCTCTGGCAATGAATCAAGGATTCGAAGTGCTTTTCTTGCGTATTCTTGATGAACCAGCGTTTATACATAGGTCTAGAAAAATTTGTTTTGGAAGTATTGGAAGTAATAGTAATAAAAAGCCTCTTTGACATCTCTTCATCTGCAAAGAATTCTCGACGTGAAAACACAGAGACAAAGGGCTGATCTTTGAATAGGAAAAAGAATGGATCCGCAGGGTCCCAAATGAATTGGCTTACTCGAAAAAAGCCTTGTTCTTTGGAAGATCTATCTCGTGTCTGGTACTGCATGGTTCCACTCTGCAAGAACTCCGAATCATTCTCTTGAAGCTCATCCTCTTCATGATACTCATCCTCTTCATAATAAATGGTCCGCTTGCCCCGAGCCCGATAGAGAAAAGTGGGCCTTTCAATACAATCATATAGTTTGCCACGAGGGCGCCATAGTCTAGGAGCCCAAACTATGTGATTGAATAAATCCTCCTCTATCTGTTGCGGGTCGACGGCCCCTTCCTCTTCTTCAAACTCCGATTCGTATTTTTCATATAGAAATCCCTGATCAACGATAGAACAAGATCTGTTTTGCATCATATCTAACTGTTCGGACCGAAGAAGTAATGTCACTCGATTATTATCAAACTGACTGCAATCTTTTTCTGTCCGTGAGGGTCCCACCAGAACGCCTTCTACTTCTAATAGGCCATGAACTAGATCAGAATCATTCTCAACGAATCTACAAGAAGCGATCCAATTTTTTTCATCAGGTCCGGGTGAAGACCAAAGATCTTCAGCGACCGATCCGGCAGAACAACTCAAAAGATAAAGAAGTATCGTTAATTTCTTCATGCTCGTTCCAAGTTCGAAGTACCATTTGTACAAATAAGAATCCCCTTCTGATCTCTTCCTCATATAGATAGATATAGGATCCATGGGGCAATTACTTAGAAGTAAATTTTGTGCAACAGCCCTTCCTATCTGATAGAAAAGGATCCCATGATCCTGAGCCGATCTTACATGGGATCGAAAATCCCAAGTTTGTCTATGAAGAGCTAATCTAATTGTATCGGTTTCTATAATTGATTTCTTCTGTGTAATACTAATTGATAGGGCCTCATTGATAAGTGCTACAAGATCTCGTACATTGGAACCCAGGGTTATGGGCCCCAATCCGTTAGTATGGAACATTTTCTTTTCCAAGTGAAATCCCCTAGTATATGAAAGAATGAAAAAGTGCTTTCGTTGTTGTGGAATAGGAAGCCTTCGTATCTTAATGCATGTATTTAATTTATTCGGAGCTATTAGAGCGGGATCCACTTTTTGGGGAATATGAGTCGAAGCAATAACAAGAATATTTCTAGTGGAACATCTTTCACAATCTCTGGAGAGATCGTTCTCTAATAGACCGAGGGATAAGTAATTCGACTCATTCATATACAGATCATGAATGTTTGGAATCCATATTATGCAAGGAGACATTGCTTTTGCTAATTCGAATTTAAAGGTGATATCAAATCGGTATATTTTCGGCGTCATATACATAGTTAGCACATTCGTCATAGTTAGCAGCTCCGTATCAAGGTCATGATCAATATCGTCACTATCATCAATATCGATATCGTCACTATCACTATCATCAAAATAGATATCATCAATAAGATAATCTTTAGGCTTGTTATCCGGGAACTTGTTCGGAAATACCGTAATGAAAGGAACATAGGGGTTTGTCGCTAGGTATTTGACCAAATAGGATCGTCCAGTTCCTATAGAACCTATCACTAAAATACTCCTAGAAGGGGATAGGGCTAAGCGGAGCGAAAAGGGTTTTCCATGAGATGGGAAATGAAAACTATTAGCCCCACACGAGGTTTGTGAATAAGTAATTGTCTGATAATGAGCAAGGAATATCCGTCTTTCTGCTAAACAGGATCCATTGAACTCATAATTCATTATATACTTGTCAACTAAGTATCGTAAGTAAATTGATCCCGGTTGTTCAATCATTTGATAACCAGAGTCATTCTTTGATAAATGATCACTATGAGTCAGACTCAATAGAATTTGATCAATCCTTTTTTCTGTCGTTAAGGTGGAGAACCGAACCAAGAATTCTCTTTCTTCATCATCAATCGAATCATTGTTCGCGACCCAGGATTCTATTTTCTCATCAATCCAATCACCGTTCACCTTTTTTCTTTTTCTTATCAATGAAT